AATGAATTGCCTGATAAAAGGGTTACCTTGATAGGGTAAATCATATAATTGAAAAGTTATATTCATTAAACCAAATTAAGTAGAATTACATTTAATAGAATTAAACTATTCCCAAAAGTATCAAAAACTTTTGTGCATCTTACACCAAAATGTAACTATTTTATAAAAAGATAAGCTAATAAAGCTACTGGGTTCATACCCCATTTATAAAGGTTTTAATCCTTTTCTTTTTAATCTTTAAAAATTCATATAAACTTTTATTTTTTATTACATTAATAAGAGGAACTTTAATTACGATTTCATCGACATCGTGGTTCGGGGCTTGAATAGGATTAGAAATTAATTTGTTGTCTTTTATTCCCTTAATAATAAACACAAATAATCTTCTTTCCTCTGAAGCTTCTTTAAAATATTTTTTAACTCAAGCTTTAGCTTCTTCTATTTTATTGTTTGGGGTAATTTTTTTCTTCATATTAAGAAACTGAAGAAATCCTAGTTTAGTAATTTATACAAATTTACTTATTGCATCTTCTTTACTTTTAAAAAGTGGGGCAGCCCCTTTTCATTTTTGATTTCCAAGTGTAATAGAAGGACTATCTTGAAATAATAGTTTAATTTTAATAACTTGACAAAAAATTGCACCTATAATTTTACTTTCTTACTGTTTAAATACAAATTTTTTTATTATTGTAATTATTCTATCAATTTTTATTGGTTCCTTAGGTGGTTTAAACCAAACATCTCTACGAAAGCTAATAGCTTTTTCTTCTATTAATCATTTAGGTTGAATAGTTGCAGGTATAATAAATAGAGAAAATTTATGAATAATCTATTTTATATTTTATAGTTTTCTTTCTATAGCAATTATTTTTATATTTAATAACTTTAAGTTGTTTAATATCAATCAAATGTTTGGTTTATTTAACAGAAATTCTATTGTAAAATTTTTAATATTTTTATCTCTTTTATCATTAGGGGGGCTTCCTCCTTTCATAGGATTTTTACCAAAATGATTAATTATTGAATCCTTAATCAATATAAACATGTTCTTTCTACTTACTTTAATAGTTACTTTTACCCTTATTACATTATTTTTTTATTTACGAATTTGTTATGCTGCTTTCCTTTTAAACCATAATGAAAATAACTGAACTTATAGAAGTTTTTATTTTAATAAAAACTATTTAATTTGTTTATTTTTTGGTTTTATTTCTATTTCTGGTTTAGTGATAATTAATTTACTTTACTGATTGCTTTAAAAGGCTTTAAGTTAACGAAACTAATAGCCTTCAAAGCTATAAATATTAGTAAAAATCTTTTAAGCCTTAGTAAACATTATTTACTCCTTTAGAATTGCAGTCTAATATCATTATTGACTATGAGGCCATTGATTAAAGAGAATAAATTCCCATAGATAGATTTACAGTCTATTGCCTAAACTTCAGCCATTTAATCATAAAAATTAAATTGCGACAATGATTATTTTCAACAAATCACAAAGATATTGGAACTTTATATTTTATTTTTGGTGCTTGAGCTGGAATAGTAGGTACTTCCCTTAGTATCTTAATTCGAGCCGAGTTAGGACATCCCGGTTCTTTAATTGGAGATGATCAAATTTATAATGTAATTGTAACAGCTCATGCTTTTGTAATAATTTTTTTTATGGTTATACCTATTATAATTGGAGGGTTCGGAAACTGGTTAGTACCCCTTATACTAGGGGCTCCTGATATAGCTTTCCCTCGAATAAATAATATGAGTTTTTGGTTACTTCCCCCTTCATTAACACTTCTTCTTGCTAGTTCTATTGTTGAAAACGGAGCTGGTACAGGTTGAACTGTTTATCCCCCTCTTTCTTCGGGTATTGCTCATGCTGGTGCATCCGTTGATTTAGCTATTTTTTCATTACATTTAGCTGGAATTTCTTCTATTTTAGGGGCTGTAAATTTTATTACAACAGTAATTAATATGCGGTCAAGAGGAATTACATTAGACCGAATGCCTTTATTTGTATGATCTGTTGTAATTACAGCCGTTTTACTTCTTTTATCTCTCCCTGTTTTAGCTGGAGCTATTACTATATTACTAACAGATCGAAATTTAAATACTTCATTTTTTGATCCTGCCGGAGGAGGAGACCCAATTCTTTATCAACATTTATTTTGATTTTTTGGACATCCTGAAGTTTATATTTTAATTCTTCCAGGATTCGGAATAATTTCTCATATTATTAGTCAAGAAAGTGGGAAAAAGGAAACATTTGGGGCTTTAGGTATAATTTATGCTATGCTTGCTATTGGACTATTAGGATTTGTTGTTTGAGCTCATCATATATTTACAGTAGGTATAGATGTTGATACGCGAGCATATTTTACTTCTGCAACTATAATTATTGCTGTACCTACAGGAATTAAAATTTTTAGCTGATTAGCAACTCTCCACGGAACACAGATAAATTATTCTCCTTCTTTACTTTGAGCTTTAGGGTTTGTATTCTTATTTACCGTTGGAGGATTAACTGGAGTTGTATTAGCTAATTCTTCTATTGATATTGTACTTCATGATACTTACTATGTAGTTGCTCATTTCCATTATGTACTTTCTATGGGAGCCGTATTTGCTATTATAGCGGGATTTGTTCACTGATACCCTTTATTTACAGGGTTAACTTTAAATGAAGAATGATTAAAGTCTCAATTTGTAATTATATTTTTAGGAGTAAATTTAACATTTTTTCCGCAACATTTCTTAGGATTAGCAGGAATACCTCGACGTTATTCTGATTATCCAGATGCTTACACTTCTTGAAATGTAGTTTCTACTATCGGATCTACTATTTCATTATTTGGTATTTTATTTTTCTTATTTATTATTTGAGAAAGAATGATTTCTTATCGAATGCCATTATATCCTATTCAATTAAATTCATCTATTGAATGGTATCAAAATCTTCCACCAGCAGAACATAGTTATGCTGAACTACCTTTACTTACTAATTTCTAATATGGCAGATTAGTGCAACGGATTTAAGCTCCGTATATAAAGTTTATTACTTTTGTTAGAATAAAATGGCAACATGATCTAATTTTGGTCTTCAAGACAGAGCTTCCCCTTTAATAGAACAATTAAATTTTTTTCATGATCATACTATATTAATTTTAATTTTAATTACAATTTTAGTTGGTTATTTAATAGCAATACTTTGTTTCAATAGTTTCACAAATCGTTATCTCCTTCACGGTCAGACTATTGAAGTAATTTGAACAATTCTTCCTGCTATTGTTTTAATATTTATTGCAATACCATCTTTACGTCTTCTTTATTTATTAGATGAAATTAATGACCCTGCAATTACTTTAAAAACAGTTGGTCATCAATGATACTGAAGTTATGAATATTCAGATTTTCTAAATATTGAATTTGATTCTTACATAATTCCTACAAACGAACTTGAATTAAATAGCTTCCGATTATTAGAAGTTGATAATCGAATTGTTCTCCCTGTAAATAATCAGATTCGAATTCTTGTCTCGGCAGCGGATGTTCTTCATTCATGAACAGTTCCTGCATTGGGAGTAAAAGTTGATGCAACTCCTGGACGACTAAATCAAACTAATTTTTTAATAAATCGTCCAGGTTTATTTTTTGGTCAATGTTCAGAAATTTGTGGTGCAAATCATAGTTTTATACCTATTGTTATTGAAAGTGTCCCTACAAATTATTTTATTAAGTGAATTTCTAATTTAAACTAAACTTCATTAGATGACTGAAAAGCAAGTAGTGGTCTCTTAAACCATATAATAGTAGTTTAGCAACTACTTCTAATGATCGATCAATTTTTCCCTAAAAAATTAGTTAAATAAATAACTTTAGTATGTCAAACTAAGATTATCAATAAATTGATATTTTTTGATTCCACAAATAGCCCCTATTAGTTGATTAGTTTTATTTTTAGTATTCTCTGTTACATTAATTTTATTTAATGTGCTAAATTACTACTGTGTCTTACCAAAAAATCTGAGAACTTCAGAAAAGAAGAACTCTTTTTTAACATCTCCTCTTAATTGAAAATGATAACAAACCTATTTTCTGTTTTTGACCCTTCTACTACTATCTTTAATCTATCATTAAATTGATTAAGAACCTTTATTGGATTATTAATTATTCCTTGTTCTTATTGATTTATGCCCTCTCGATTTAATATTATTTGAAATAATATTCTTTTAACCCTTCATAAGGAATTTAAGACTTTACTTGGGCCTACCGGTCATAATGGAAGTTCTTTTATTTTTATTTCTTTATTTAGATTAATTGTTTTTAATAATTTTTTAGGTTTATTCCCCTATATTTTTACAAGAACAAGTCATTTAACATTAACTTTAGCCTTAGCTTTACCTCTTTGATTAAGCTTCATAATTTATGGTTGAATTAATCATACCCAACATATATTTGCCCATTTAGTTCCTCAAGGTACCCCATCTGTTCTTATACCTTTTATAGTATGTATTGAAACTATTTCTAATATTATTCGTCCAGGGACATTGGCAGTTCGATTAGCGGCAAATATAATTGCCGGTCATCTACTATTAACTTTATTAGGAAATACAGGAAATTCACTTTCTTTTTATCTTGTTTCTTTATTAGTAATAGCCCAAATTGCTTTACTTGTCCTAGAATCAGCCGTAGCAATTATTCAATCTTACGTATTTGCGGTATTAAGAACACTTTACTCTAGAGAAGTAAATTAAACTTTATTTTTAATTATTTTTAAATAAATAAAATGTCAACACATGCAAATCACCCTTTTCATTTAGTAGATTATAGACCTTGACCTTTAACAGGGGCAATTGGGGCTATAACAACAGTTTCAGGATTAGTAAAATGATTCCATCAATATGATAATTCTCTTTTTATTTTAGGAAATATTATTACGATTTTAACTATATACCAATGATGACGAGATGTTTCTCGTGAAGGAACTTTCCAAGGTCTTCACACATTCCCAGTAACTCTAGGTCTACGATGAGGAATAATTTTATTTATTGTCTCAGAAATTTTCTTTTTTGTTAGTTTTTTTTGAGCTTTTTTCCATAGAAGTCTTTCTCCATCTATCGAACTTGGGAGAGCTTGACCACCAATGGGAATTGTCGCTTTTAACCCATTCCAAGTACCCTTATTAAATACAGCCATTTTATTAGCATCAGGGGTAACTGTTACATGGGCCCACCATGGAATAATGGAAGGTAATCATTCTCAAACAACTCAAGGATTATTTTTTACCGTAATCTTAGGGGTTTATTTTTCTATTTTACAAGCTTACGAATATATTGAAGCTCCTTTTTGTATTGCCGACGCTGTTTATGGGTCAACATTTTATATAGCAACCGGTTTTCACGGGTTACACGTATTAATCGGAACTTCTTTTTTATTAATTTGTTTAATCCGACACGTACAATCTCATTTTTCTAAAAATCATCATTTTGGATTTGAAGCTGCTGCCTGATACTGACACTTTGTTGACGTAGTTTGATTATTCCTTTATGTTTCTATTTACTGATGAGGTAGATAAATTTATATAGTATAGAAGTATGCGTGACTTCCAATCACGAGGCCTAAATGTAATTTTAGTATAAATAATTTTTTCAATAATTTCTATTGCTTCTGTAGTTATAGCTATTGCCATAATTGTAATAATTTTAGCATCTCTTCTTTCTAAAAAAGCTCTAACTGATCGAGAAAAATGTTCCCCGTTCGAATGTGGATTTGACCCAATAAACTCATCACGTTTACCTTTTTCTATTCGATTTTTTTTAATTGCTATTATTTTTTTAATTTTTGATGTAGAAATTGCTTTAATTTTACCTATAATCATAATTATCAAATTCTCTAATTTATTTATATGAACAATAACAAGATTAATTTTTATCTTAATTTTATTAATTGGGCTTTATCATGAGTGAAATCAAGGTGCTTTAAATTGGTCTTCTTAACTTTGATAAAAGGGTTGTAGTTAATTATAACATTTGATTTGCATTCAAAAAGTATTGATTTTTTCAATCTACCTTAATTATTAAATAATTATAAAGAATATGAAGCGATAAATTGCAATTAGTTTCGACCTAGTTTTAGGTGAAATTAATTCACCCTTATTCTTTAATTGAAGCCAAATAGAGGCTTATCACTGTTAATGATAGAAATGAATTCTGAATTCCAATTAAGGAAATATGTTGATCAAGAAAAAGCTGCTAACTTTTCACTTTAATGGTTTAATTCCATTTATATTTCTTATTTATATAGTTTATAAAAACATTACATTTTCACTGTAAAAATAAAGATTTTTTCTTTTATAGATTAACTAAATTATGTTATTTAATATTCAAAGATTAAGTAAATCTCCATAGCATCTTCAGTGCCATACTCTAATTATAAGCTATTTGAATAAATTATAAAACTAATAATCTCACTAAAATAATAATTCATAAAACGAATCTTATCAGATAAATCTTTAAATTATTATTTTGTAAAAATTGATTAAATATCGAAAAATATCTTATAATTTTATAAATATGTTGCCCTCCAAAATATTCTCTTCAACCTTGATCGAAACTTTTAATTACGCTTATACCTAATAATAGAGGATAAAAAATTGAACCACTTGTAGCTAATGTTGGTATAAACCACATTGATCTCATAAAAAAACTTGAAAAATAATTATTTAAAGACTTATTAAAAAAATATAAAGACACATTAGAAACTAAATAACCTAATACCCCCCCAGTAATACACACAAAAAGAGTTAAAAATTTTAATAAAGGGGGAAGACAGACTATAGTGGGGTTAGGAAAAATTAATCAACTTAATATTCTTCCACCTACTACAGCTATAACTAATAAACCAGTTATTCCCTTTGATATTGTTCAGGCTTCATCATTTAAACAATGAAGAGAACTTGTATTAAAATCCCCGGTTAAAGAATAATAAACTAACCGAAAAGAATAACAGACAGTTAGACCAGTTGAAAAAAAGAATAAGAAAAAAGAAAATATATTAACATAAGAAAGGCTTACTATTTCTAAAATTAAATCCTTTGAATAAAACCCAGCCAAAAAAGGTATACCACAAAGAGCTAAATTAGCTACATTTAAACAAGAGGTAGTATACGGCATGTGAATTGACAAACAACCTATATCTCGAATATCTTGAGAATTTTTTATATTATGAATAATAGCTCCGGCACATATAAATAAAAGAGCCTTAAATAAAGCATGAGTTAATAAATGAAAAAAAGCTAATTTAGGAAACCCTATAGCTAAAATTCTTATTATTAACCCTAATTGACTTAAAGTAGAAAGAGCAATAATTTTTTTTAAATCAAACTCAAAATTAGCACCCAACCCAGCTATAAATATTGTTAATCCAGAAATTAATAATAATGTAGAGCCTATTCAAGTATCAGTAAATAAAATATTAAACCGAATTAATAAATAAACCCCAGCTGTTACTAACGTAGAAGAATGGACTAACGCAGAGACCGGGGTAGGGGCTGCTATTGCAGCAGGAAGTCAAGATGAAAATGGAATTTGAGCTCTTTTTGTTATTGCAGCCAAAATTACTAATACACCAATAATTTGTATTTCTATATCATTTTTTATCATTTCAATATAAAAAATATAGTTTCAACTACCATAATTTAATATTCAAGCAATAGCTAAAAGAAGAGCAACGTCCCCAATTCGATTAGAAAGTGCTGTTAATATACCAGCATTATATGACTTTACATTTTGAAAATAAATTACTAAACAATAAGAAACTAAACCTAATCCATCTCATCCCAATAAAATTCTAATAAGATTTGGGCTAATAATTAATATTATTATAGAAAACACAAATAATAAAACTAATAAAATAAAACGATTAATATTAGTGTCTTGAGCTATATATTCTTTTCTATAAAAAATTACTAAGGAAGCAATAAACAAAACAAAAGATATAAATATTAAACTTATTCAATCAAATAAAAAAGTTATAACAATAGCAGAAGAATGCAATGAAATTAATTCCCACTCAATAAAATATACTAAATCATTAATTAAAAAATTTAATCTAAAAATAAATAAACTTATTCTTAAAGAAAAAAGGCTAATAAAACTGATTAAACAGATTGAAATTAAAGACACGATCTAAAATGAAATAAATATTCATATCATTGACACCACAAATCAATATTTTTGTTAAACTATTTAAATTTTTATTTTTAAAGTCAAAAAATACAAACGTCTCTTTTTAAAATCAATAAATTTAAAGGAAATCAATGTAATAATAAAACTAAATATTCGCGAACATATCCTGTAGAAAAAGCAAATATCCCAGAAAATAACTTTCCATGTTGACTAAAAGAATAGAGATAGAGAGTGTAGGCAGCACTAAAAAAAGAAAGCAAAGCCAATGCTAATATAGACACTCATGATCAACTCACTAGTCTGTTTAATAAGCTAATTTCTCCTAATAAATTTAAAGTAGGCGGGGCTGCTATATTTCTAGAACAAAGTAAAAACCACCATAAAGCTATACTAGGTATAAAATTTAATATTCCCTTATTAATTAATAATCTCCGACTTCCTATCCGCTCATAAGATATATTAGCTAAACAAAATAAACCAGAAGAACAAAGACCGTGAGCAATTATTAAAGTATACGCCCCACTAACCCCTCAATAAGTTAAAGTTAAAAGACCTCCTAATACAATTCCTATATGTGCAACAGAAGAATAAGCAATTAGAGCCTTTAAATCTGTTTGACGTAAACATACTAATCTAATTAACACTCCTCCAACTAATCTAATTGTAATTCATCAATAATTAAATAATAAACCGTTTATAACTAAAAATGGAAAAACACGTAAAAGACCGTAACCCCCTAATTTTAAAAGAATTCCAGCTAAAATTATTGAACCTGCAACAGGTGCTTCTACATGAGCCTTTGGCAACCATAAATGGACTAAAAATATAGGTATTTTTACTAAAAAGGCAAAAATCATAGCTAAATAAAATAAAGAATAATATATAGAATAATTTGTAAGCAAAAATATATTTATAGAATTAGAAAAATTAAATAAATAAAAAATCGCAACTAATAAAGGTAAAGAAGCTAACAGTGTATAAAATAAAAGGTATATGCCAGCCTGTAAACGTTCAGGTTGATACCCTCACCCTAAAATCAAAAATAAAGTAGGGATTAATCTTCTTTCAAAAAACAAATAAAATAAAAACAAATTTGAAGTTCTAAAAGTTAAAAATAGTATTGTTAAAAGAAACAAAATAATGAATAAAAAAAAATTAGAATAATTTTTTAACCGATAAATTCCTTCTCTAGCTCTTAATATAAGGGCACAAATTCAAAATCTCAAAAGAATTAAACCGTAAGAAATAATATCTGAACCAAGAAAGTAACTTATATTTATTCAATAATTATTATAAAAATTTATAGCAATAAAAAGAAAAGAAATAAGAAACAAAAAATTTTGTACCATTCAAAATCTTTTTTTCAAAAAACATATAGGAGTTATAAATATTAATATAAATAAAAATTTTAACATTGTAAAATAGAAAAAGAATTAAAATAATCATTACCGTGAGTACGAATTATTGAAACTAAAATAGAAAGTCCTAACGCTCCTTCACACACTCTAAAGGTTAAAAATATTATTCTAAAATAAGTTTCATGATTATATATATTTAAGTATATAAATAAAAATAAAAACAATCTTAAAACAATAAATTCTAAACTTAATAAAGTAGATAAAAGATGTTTTCGATTAGAAACAAATATAATTACCCCTCTAAAAAATAAATATAAAGGTAAAAATCAATTAATAAATGTCAACATTAGTTTTAATAGTTTAATAAAAACATCGGTCTTGTAAATCGAAAATAAGAAATTTTCTTTTAAAACTTCAGGAAAAGAGAAACCCCTATCATTAATCCCCAAAATTAATATTTTAAATAAACTATTTCCTGATATTTTACAATTTATTATTTCTTTAGTAAGACTTATTTCTAGAACAATCTTTATACAAATAAAACATCCTATAGCAATAGGGTTAATGCTACTGGTACAAACTGCTTTAATTTGTTTAGTGACAGGGAATTACAGAAAAACATACTGATTTTCTTACGTACTATTTTTAATTTTTTTAGGGGGTATATTAGTTTTATTTATTTATGTAACCTCATTGGCGTCAAATGAAATATTTTCTTTTTCTATGAAAATCTTTATTATATCAATTTCTATTTTATTTATTTCTTTAATTATGATAATGGTAATAGATAATAGCATAATTGCAAATTTTTTATCAAATAATGAAGTTTACTCAATAATAGATATGAAATCATTTATTAACGAAAATACAGTCTCTTTAAATAAACTTTATAATTTTCCAACTAACATATTAACTATTCTTTTAATTAATTATTTATTCTTAACTTTGATTGCAGTAGTAAAAATTACAAATATTTATGAAGGGCCCTTGCGACCAAAATATTAATTTAAACAAATGAATAAACCTTTACGACTTAGACACCCATTATTTAAAATTATAAATAATGCTTTAGTTGACTTACCAGCCCCTTCAAATATTTCAAGCTGATGAAATTTCGGTTCTTTATTAGGATTATGTTTAATTGTTCAAATTGCAACAGGACTTTTCTTAGCTATACACTATACTGCTGACATCGAAACAGCTTTTAATTCTGTTAATCATATTTGCCGAGATGTAAATTACGGTTGATTACTTCGAACATTACATGCTAACGGGGCCTCATTTTTTTTTATTTGTATTTATCTTCATGTAGGACGAGGGATTTATTATGGATCTTACCTATATGTGCCTACATGGTCAGTAGGAGTATTACTATTATTTTTAGTAATAGGAACTGCTTTTATAGGATATGTTTTACCCTGAGGTCAAATATCATTTTGAGGAGCTACAGTAATTACAAACCTCCTTTCAGCAATCCCCTATTTAGGTACTGACTTAGTTCAATGACTATGAGGGGGATTCGCTGTTGATAACGCTACATTAACTCGATTTTTTACTTTCCATTTTTTATTACCATTTATTGTAGCAGCTATAACAATAATTCATCTATTATTTTTACATCAAACAGGTTCAAATAACCCTCTTGGAATTAACAGAAATGTTGATAAAATCCCTTTTCACCCTTATTTTTCTTTTAAGGATATTTTTGGTTTTATTGTAATAATTATATTTTTATTACTATTGACTTTAATTTCACCTTATGGATTAGGGGACCCAGATAATTTTATCCCAGCGAATCCTTTAGTAACCCCCCCGCATATTCAACCTGAATGATATTTTTTATTTGCTTATGCTATTTTACGTTCTATTCCTAATAAGCTAGGGGGAGTAATTGCATTAGTTTTATCTATTGCGATCTTATTTATTTTACCTTTTACAAACGTAAGAAAATTCCGAGGAATCCAATTTTATCCAGTAAATCAATTTTTATTCTGAAGTATATTAATTATTGTAATTCTTTTAACTTGAATTGGGGCTCGACCTGTAGAAGACCCTTACATTATTACAGGGCAAATTCTTACAGTTGTTTACTTTTCTTATTTTTTAATTAATCCATTAGTTTCAAAGTGATGAGATAACTTATTAAATTAAGTTTATTATTTTTATTTAAACTAGTTAATGAGCTTGAATAAGCATATGTTTTGAAAACATAATATAGGAATAAATAACTTTCTATTAGCTTTTTACTAAATTTTATTATTTTAAAATAAAGACAATAGAAAAATCTTAAACCCAATAAATAAAAATAAGTAATTTAATGAAAAAGGTAAAAAACTTTTTCAAGCTAAAAATATTAATTTATCATATCGAAACCGGGGCAAAGTACCCCGAACTCAAATAAATATAAATGAAACAGCTGCTAATTTAATAAAAAAAGCAAAAGAATATACGTCCCCACCTAAAAACACTACAGCAAATAATATGCTTATAAACAAAATTCTAGCGTATTCAGCAAGAAAAATTAAAGCAAATCCCCCTCTTCTATATTCTACATTAAATCCAGAAACTAATTCTGATTCACCTTCTGCAAAATCAAACGGAGTGCGATTTGTCTCAGCAAGTGAAGAAGCAAACCAAACTAAAGCTAATGGAAAACATAAAAACAAAAACCATAAATAATTTTGATAAATATTAAAGTATATAAAATTATAATTCCCAATTAAAAAAATTATAGAAAGCATAATTAAAGCCAATCTTACTTCATAAGAAATTGTTTGAGCCACAGCTCGTAACCCCCCTAAAAGAGCATAATTTGAATTAGATGATCAACCAGCAATCATTACAGTATAAACCCCTATTCTTGTACAACAAAGGAAAAATAAAACACCTAAATTAAAAGAATAAAGTTTTACTAAATAAGGAATACACAATCAAATAAATAAAGATAAAAATAAAGAAAAAACAGGAGAAAAATAATAAGTTAAATAATTAGATATTAAAGGATAAGTTTGTTCCTTTGTAAATAACTTAATTGCATCACTAAAAGGTTGAGGAATTCCTATAAACCCAACCTTATTAGGACCTTTCCGAATTTGAATATACCCGAGAACTTTACGCTCTAATAAAGTTAAAAAGGCAACCCCTACTATTACACAGATAATTAATAATAAACTTCCAATAAAAGGTATTAATAAATCAATTAACATCAATACTATTTGTAATAATAAATTACATACATAAATTCTAAATTTATTGCACTAGTCTGCCAAAATAGTTATTCATTTATTTATTTTATTTTAATATTTTTATTTATTTTAATTTAATTCTTGTTTTAAAAATTGTTATTTTAAATATTTGGTCCTTTCGTACTAAAATATTTTTATTTAATTAAAGATAGAAACCAACCTGGCTCACGCCGGTCTGAACTCAGATCATGTAAGAATTAAAAGGTCGAACAGACCTAAATTTTAAACTTCTACACCTAAAATAATTCTTAGTCCAACATCGAGGTCGCAATCTTTTTTATCGATATGAACTCTCTAAAAAAATTACGCTGTTATCCCTAAAGTAACTTAAATTTTTAATCGATAAAATCGGATCAATAAATCATAAATTAATGTATAAAAAGTTTAAGAGTTTTTTAAATCTTATTGTCACCCCAACAAAACAATTATCAAAATAAAATTTAAATAATTCTTCATAAATAATAAATTATAATTGTAAAGCTTTATAGGGTCTTCTCGTCTTTTAATTTTATTTTAGCGTTTTAACTAAAAAATAAAATTCAATTTTAAATTTTTATGATACAGCTTATACTTCATTCAACCATTCATACGAGCCTCCAATTAAAAGACTAATGATTATGCTACCTTTGCACGGTCAAAATACCGCGGCCCTTCAATTATTTTCAGTGGGCAGGTTAGACTTTTTATTTATTTCTAAAAAGACATGTTTTTGATAAACAGGTGAGTATAAAAATTTGCCGAATTCATTATAAAAACCTATCAGGTTTAAATTTTTTTAACATTTTTATTTACTAATTTTATCATAATTTCTTTACTTTTTTTATTTAAGTAAATATTCTAATAAAAAATTTAAATTTTTACTAAATATTAATTTATTAAAAATAAATTATAACATAATTATTAATGGTAGCTATTTATAAGCTTACATTTTTTAATTAAAATTTAAAAATTATAAAAATTTATTTTAAAGCTCATCCCTTAAAATATTCATATAAAAAACTTATTTATTTATAAAAATAAATAAATAATTTAAAATATGTAAATTTAACTTATTTCTTAGAAAACTAGATATATTTAAGAACGAATAACGTTTCATTTCTAATAATTTATTATTAATACTTATGCTACAGTAACTAAATTAAACTATTAAATCTCTTAAAATCGAGAAAAATAAATACTTATTATTTAATTAATAAACCCTGATACACAAGGTACAAAAAATTAATTTTTCTTTTAAAATAAAAATTTTTCAAATTATTTCAATTTTCTTTTACAATACTAATAAACTATTATTAAAATTATTTTTTCTTTATAAATATACTAAAAAAAAATTAAACTATAAAATTATTTTTATTATTTAAAATATATTAAATACTTAAATTATTAATAAATAAATATTAATTTTCAATCTAAAACGATTTGCACGTATTTCTTTTCAATGTAAACGAAATGCTTTACTAATTAAGCTTTAAATTGTCATTCTAGATACACCTTCCGGTACATCTACTATGTTACGACTTATCTCATTTTAAATTTTTATAATAATGAGAGCGACGGGCGATGTGTGCATGTTTTAGAGCTTTAATCAATTAATTTTTATTTATTAATTTACTATCAAATCCTCCTTCAAATTTTTAAATTTTAAAAAATTATTCATTTAACTAATTTTTATTGTAACCCATTTCTACTTAAACATAAACTGCACCTTGACCTGACATCGTTTTTAATAAAAATTTAAGAAAATTATTTTCTCTCCTAAGATATTCTGATGACGGCGATATACAAATTGATTACAAATTTAAGTAAGATATTCGTGGATTATCGATTACAGAACAAGTTCCTCTGAATAGACTAAAACACCGCCAAATTCTTTAAGTTTCAAGATTATATCTAATACTACTCTAGCATTTTTATTTTACCTTTTAAATAATAGGGTATCTAATCCTAGTTTAAATTTAAAATTTCATAGCTTAAATAATTTTTTTTATAAAAATAATAAAAATTTTAAAATTTCACCTAAAAAATTTTTGATTATTTTTTATTAATTAACATTTAACTAATACTAATAAAATTTACTTGTATTATTTGTATAACCGCGGTAGCTGGCACAAATTTGACCAATACTAATAAAAATTACTATATCAAAATTTCTTTTATTTTATAATATTGATTACTGCGAATGAAAAAAAATTAATTACTTCTTTAAGAAATAAAAAAAATTCACAAAAAATTTTACATGTAAAATAATTTTAAAGTAAATTCTTTAGCAAGAATAAAACATTTAGTCAAATTTTAATGGAAAGGTCAGAAATATTTTTAAAAATTTATTATTAAATTAATTTAAATAACAAATTTTAACTAAATTTAAATCTAATTTATTGATTTCATAAAAATAATAATTTAATTGAATTTTTATTTAGAATAATAAAAAAAAGTACACTCCCTCTAAAGTAGTTAGAAACTAACAACTTTTTAGCTATTTAATCCCTTAATTAAACAACTAGAAAATTCTTAGTAGTTTTAAATAAAAATTCAATTAATTTAACCCCCCATGGTATAAAAAATAATTTAAATAATAAAATACTCAAATCCCTTTTTTTTTTTTTTTAAATGTATAAATTATTTTTTTATTAATATAATATTTTTATTTTACTTTAAATTTAATAAAAAAAAATTAAAATTTAATTAATTGTTTTTAATTATTAGATAATATAATTTAAATAAAAATTATTACAAAATTCTAAAAAATATTTTAAATAATTAAAATTTTTATCAGGAATAAAATATTTTATATTATTTAAAAAAAAATAACAATAAACTTTAAAAACTATAAAATTTTTTTAAAAAATTAATATATTATATAAAATATTTTTATTTATAATAAACTTTAAATATATAACGATTTAAATAATATATAACAAAATATTAAAAATTTATTATTATTATATATTATAGTATAGGTGATATATCACTATATATATATGTAAATATTTATTATATATATATTCTTTAAGTCAATTCCTAATAAGATCTATTTGGAATATAGATTAAATGTTATAAATATAAGTAATTATATAAACTAGAAATATATTTAATTTTATAATTTTAAAAATATATAATAATAAAATAAAACCTTATTATAATAAAAATTATTATTATTATTTCTAATTATTATTAAATTTAAAAATACTATTTTTATTTATAATAAATATTTATATTAATAATACTACAAAAAAAATAAAAAAATTATTGAGAAGATAATTTATTTTTATTGTTTTTTATGCCCCGTTTGTCAAAAACTTTACAATAAATATACGTAAAAAAAAT